GGCAAGGCCACCCGGCCTCGAATAGGAGGGGGCTTAGCTCTGGATCCCCCCTGCTTTCAGAAAAGAATGGATCAGAAGGGGGCTGGATTCTCTATTTCCGGGCCGGGCGGGAGGTGAAGGCCATAAGAGAAGATTGCCCTCCCGGTAAGGAAGAGGGGAAAAAGGCGCTGTCATCTATCTCGACCAGTTTCCCGAGGTGTTGGAAATCCAGACCGGCTCAGAGAATCACTGGTGCTATTTAGCCCTTCGTTTCGACAACAAAGAAGTCATCTTTGACGATTTCCCATTCCTTCCCTGCCGAGCCGCCTCTCTTCGCCATTCGATGCCTCTGCCTTCCCTTTCTATAACATAGCCAAGCGCCCTCCTTTACAATCACTAAGAAAAAAGAAATACCAATCAAAGCCCTATCGTATCAGTACGTCTCTGTGATTTTTCCGGCCCCAGGGGGCTTTACTCGACCCATTCCCCAGTCTCCCGCACTGCTCAAGTAAGTGTGCGACTCCGTATGAGGACCTCCTTCCCTTCTGCCCACTCTCCGTTCACACGGTTCTCAAAGCAGAGGAGGAAGGGTGGGCAGCAGGTACCACGAGCCCTCTGTCCCACACATCTATCCAGAAGCAAGTGTAGTTCACCGGTTCCACCGAATGCTCCTATCTGTCGGCAAAGATCGTGTGAGTGTGCAGTTATGCTTCGGATGCTTCGACATAGAATAGATCGACCCAGTTCCCGTTCTTTTCCGGTGCACTCGCTTTATATCTCCGACACACAAGGAAGGACGCGGTGGGAAGGAAGGAGCCCTAGCCTCTGTCCGGCCGATCATTCCGCTGGCATCTCGCATTCACGCCCCCGTTTGACTGCCGCTCGGGGATGTAGTTGTAGATACGTTAGTCTTAGTGGGTCGTTGGCTCCACTTGTTATCTCCTTCTACGACATGCTGTTGTCGTCGCCATATTCCATATGTCACTTAGTCATCTCTGCCTCGCTGCGGGTCAGCACCTCCGAAAGAAACGGAGGACTTCATTCAGTGACCCCGCGATCGCCCTCTGAACGATCAGAATAAGGTAAAGCTTGAAGATAAGTTTTGTACTCTATTAATTTCTCAGTCCCTCTAGTCGGGTGGGCGCCGGCCGGTCTTTCGACCAGATCCCCCTAAAAACCGTACGTGCGGGTCTCCCCGCATGCGGCTCACGCCATTCGAGGTGGCCCAGCCCAGCATTCATTCTAAAATCCTGTAGTGAAATGAAATTGAGACTGCTCGACTTCGGAAGCAAATTCGCGTGTAGGCAGCGCTGTCTGTCGTACCGTTGACTCTATCTATTCATTGAATTTGCTTGATTCCATTTTTTATATAGGCTCGCTCCCTCTTTTTCCAAGAATTCATGCACTTCCCTTTACTCCATAGGGCCTTCTTTAATAGGTTCATAGTCCAAAGCCTTCCATTTCCGTCAAATGACCCGGCCTCCCCTGGCTCTTCCACCGTCCGGGCTCCCTTTCCTCCCTATGCTCCCCCGGCGCAGGCCTACCACGCTTCGCGCCTGCGGCGTTTTCGCCAGACGGTCTTTGCCAGTAGTGCCATCCTCCCCGCTGGCTGTATGGGCGGGTTGTCCCTCGCTGCTGCGTTCTGTTAGGCTATGGATTACAGGAACAAATGTAGTTGAATGGAACAGCAGGCGGGTTACACGTTCCACTGTGCCGAGATTTGAGGTGCAGGTGGTGATGATCACCCCGGGGTATGCGCTAGCGCCCTTGACAGGCACTCCAGAACCCGCCAACGCTCGTGAAAACCCGGGTCGGTCGGTCCTCCATTCATCCGACCGGAGGTGTGGATAACGAGGCCACCTTCACAACCTTCTCCCTTCTGTCCTTATGTTGTAGTAAGGTAGGGCGGTTCGCTTGAGTTGCTCAACCGCCCCTTAGCCCGGTGCTCATGACGCGCTACGGAACCTCCACCGGGGGACCAAGCAGGGCATAGCTAGCGGCATAGGAGCCGACTCGGCATCAGCGGCTTCGTGCCGCACTGGAGTGATCCAATATGTGGTTCCGCACGTTCCACCACTTCTCCGTTCATTTCCAATACTGATCGTGAAACACCATGAGCAGCAGGATGTTGAGGTCCGAAATTCGAAGTGAAATTTTTGATTTGCCCGTTCCTAGTCGTCATGGGAAAGAAAGGCAGAAAGAAGAAAGAAATTATTCCCTTTTTTCTTGTCCAATACCACCAGTACCTGAAATGCATCTCCTTCGCCCGCGCGAGAGACTTCTATGCCAGCCGGGAATAACGGCTCTGTTATGAAATCAAGCGGCAGACCGACTCATTTGGTCGGTATTCCCTAATGACTGGTTTTAGGAGATTAGGGTCCCCCTTATATTCTCTATCCATCTGCGGGGGGTTTCCGTATCCGTCTCCGCGGAGATCTCCAGATCGTAAGACATTATCGCCTTCGCGGCACTGGACTAGATTTCCGTCATTTCCGGAAAGTGCACGGACAGCCGCCCTTTCCCCTTTTCACAATGTTCGTGCAGTTGCTCACGAATTCAAGTTTGAATGGCCCTTCGAAGTCCCGCACGCTCTTTTTGATCGGGAGCGGGGTGGGCAACTTCCGTCGGTGCTGGCGCCTGCGGCAGCGCCTCTGGAGCCGCCCCCCGTTCTGGAGCCAGCGGGTTCTGAATGACCTCCCTCTCACGGTTAAAAAAGTGGTTAACCATCTCGAAGAAATCCATATCGTCCATCCGAATTGTCTCCATTACAGCCAACTCCCCTGTCTCTTTCCCTATCGAAAAACTAGCCTGACTCTCCGTCTCCATTTTTTCTAGAAATGCTAACCAAGTGACACACTGGGGCCATGGGTCATGAAAGAGGTTGGCCCCCATCCTCCTTAACTATGTATGGCCAATGAACTCCTCGCTTTAGTCCGTTCGTTTTTTTCCTTCTTTGGGCTCGGGTCGATAGTCGCCGTGGTAGTAATGTCCCGGAGCCCGGCTACCGACCCGAGGCGCCGATCGGGAAAGTCATAAAGGGACGTTGAACGCAATTCGTCAAGGGCGTTACCACAAGAGGCTTGGCAATTCAAGTGAAAGTTTCTTAGACTAGTCCCAGCGGGGAAACTGACTTCCGAGAGAGCTGCTTTCGCCTCGGTAATTCCCTAACGAGAACGAGAGAGAGCCGACGCAAAAGTAGCCCTTGACGCGAGGGAACGCCAGACAGACTGACCTCTGCTAACTATGTGTTATATAGACTGGAAGCTAGAGAGAGACTAAGGTATAGTGCCGCTACCAGAGAAGGCTCTTTCGTGCTAGGCGTCCAGACCCACTACGCCCGAGCCGCCTCCCCGTCACACTTGCTATATCCACTAAGGCTTCATCCCACTTCATCCTACCAACTATACCTAATATAAAGCCGCTCTATAACAATTCAAGACAACAAGAAAGCAAGAAAAGGATAGCGATCGATTTGGGAGCGTCACGGGGGAGGAAGATCGAAAGGTAACCTATGAGACCGGGGAGTTATGCTTTTTCTCCCGCCTCAGCTTCGCGGATGGGAGGAGTGCGAGAGCTGAGCCCGCACGCTCTATGCTTTTCCCCAGCCTTCCCGCCAGTAAAAAATGAGTTCGTACCCCCTGTGTCTAGGGATTCCTGGGGCATGAGTTAAGCATATAGTGGATTTCTCTTTCTTTCGATTGAGCGTCGGTACTTTTTGAGTCTCTCCCCGTAGGCGTGCAAAACAACAGAGCCACTGCTCTTCGGGGCGGTGAAGTGGACAATCCCTTATTCCAGCTTTAGAGGAGCATCTTTGCATGAATCAATACTAAGTCCTCAGCCCGTATGAAGTCCTTCGATTTCGGAGATTAGAGCAGAATAACCCCGTAACGGCGGGGAAGGCTTTCGCCTCGAATCCAAACGATTTCTCGTCTTTTCTTAAGAGATTTCTAGTTAGGACTTGATCGAGGGATCAATTTTATCCGGAACATAAAGTAACAAGACCAGAACCCCGTGTGGACTATGAACCAACAAAAAAAAGAGCGTCAGCTCCAAAAAAAGGATTGTTTGCATTACTAAAATGTACATATTTTTTACTCTGAGATCTATTCCAACATTTCCAGAAGAAACCATTAAGCTTTAGTTGAAAGATGCAACGTACATCAAAGATTCTCTCTTCAGATTCGTTAATATGTGGATTCCGTTTCCGAATCTTCCGATCTGTTTTTTTCAAGACTACTACTATTGCTAACGTAGTAGGCAAAGTGCTATTAATCGGATGGTCCGACCCCCATCTCGACCCGGTGTCGCAAGGGTATGCGTTGAGGTGGATCTTCTCAAGAAAAAGCCTAACCTAATAGGGTCTGGTTAGGCATGGGAAAAACGAAGGAAGATGGCATAAAATCGTCTATGAGAAAGACCCCACGGAACGATATTGCACGTCTTGTTCCAAACAAGGTTATTCAAAGTCAAACTTCAAACTTCGTTCGAAAAAGTCAAGTACAACTGATGCAGCCAACAAAGAGAAGTCCAAGCAGCAGCCGTCAGCTCCTAACTCTAATGCCTATAGGAAAAAATCTTCACAAGGTCAACGAGGAAAAGCTCCCCCACGTCAAGTCTACAGGCCAACGGGCAAGACCGTCCAATCATCTTTCGAGAATACATATAATCTTCCAAAAAAGACTGCGGACAATCAGACGGAGCAGAATCTTTTTCTTTTAATAAATAATAAAAAGACTTCTCAGCACATACAGATTTCTGCCGATCCTTCAACCAGTACTGCTTCTCATGATTCTCAGTTGAGGGTGGATTCTTCTCATCAGGTAATAGTAGATGCCATTGACTCATCTTTGGCTGCTAACAATTCCAATGTTGATAATTCTAGTATTCAGGCTATGCTATTATGCCTATTTTCTCTCAGCCTGATCATGAACTCATAAACAAGATGGAGTCTAATATATCCCTTGTTTGACTTAAATCCAAAGATATGATGCTAACGTTCCAAAGGAACAAGCTGCTCAGACTAAGGGATACTTATAGGACTCTGAACCTATGAGAGAAGCAAACACTTCTTTGCTTTGCAGGAATTTTTTTTTTTCAACTAAGGTTTATTTAAGTCCGCCACAGCATGCCTTTTCCGTCTATAGCGGATAGGTAATTTAGCTACCTCCGCAGCAACAATTGCTTCAGCGGGAGCTGTCGTCGTGGGATCCGTAATAGTGAGCATTGTAACTGATACCGGGAGTTTCATATCTAGTTTTTTCTGCTTACGAAATGCTTACGCTTACCAAAAGGACTAGGGCATCTTGTCAAAAGCAAAAGCGAGCGGTGACTCTATCGGAATCTATAAAACTCGACTGGAAGCGGGTGGAACCCACAATTGAATCTGTCCTGTCTAGAGGTCTATGCCCTTAACCACTGCGCGTTTACTGACACACTATCCCACCTTAGGGTAGCCCCCTTATTTCAAATAGAATACCTATCCTATTAGCTCTGAATAGCTCTGAAGCAGGAAAGATTCTCGCTACTCAAGAAATTGAGTAAGTGAAGTTATCCTATCAGCTTAAAAAGGGCTTTCTCAGGTCGACCTTTCTTTAGGTTAAGTGGCGTGTAGCTAATCTCGCTAATATCTCAGATCGGGGGACAACTCTGTCTCCGCTTCTGCTCGTGCACTCGTTAAAGCAAACTCATGGCCTAGTTGGTGAATGAGCCTACAAGTGGTAACCGCTCTGTATCCGTCATCTCTTTTGAAGAAGCTGCTGAGCTAGATGCGGCGCTTTCAAAATCCCGTGACTCTCAGGCATCTATCTTCTTTTCACCTGAAAATGTTGGATTGGGGGAAGGCTTTCCTTCTTTGTTGACTTCAACTGATACCGGCCGATAGCCCAATCTCTTAGTCTCGGAACTAATTGTCTATCTAGTAGCCACTCCTTGCTTTGATGAGTTAAGTGAAATGAAAGTCGATTTTGATCCTATATCGCAGCATCATGACTCGTCAATGAAGCCGACACGGGGCTAGAGTCATCACATCAAGTATTGGGCACGTGGGTGAGTGAACTCTAGTTGTGCTTGAGTTGCGATCCGCTCCGGTCAAGTCGAACCTTGCCAATTAGCTTCTGGAGATCGGGTTCTCACTACCAGTCTAAGTGGGAATTCTTCTAAGAAAGCCCCTTCTTCTAGTCTTTATCTTGAATCTTTCTTATTGTCTTTCCCTTTCATCTTGATATAAACTCTGACATTAACAAAGCATCGGGCGGGGAAGCTTTCAATATTATGATGAAAGAGACTATCGGAGAAGGTCCCACTCTGCTTGCGTCCGCTAGCTGACGACGTGTGTAACGCATGCTCCTGTTCCGCGGTTGGTGTTATATATAGAAGTTCTTGGTTGAGAGTATCGGGTCTTCAATTAGGGCTGATCTCCTCAACGCATCCGCTGTTCAATCATCTGCTGCTGATGGTCTTGTTGTCGCAGACGGTCTTCTGTTGGCAATTGAATCAACTCTTACTGCTCGAGTAGACGGTCTTCTTGGTGAGTGAATCATCTTCATCCTATAATAAATAAGGACATTTACACCACCTATTACAGGTCAGGTCCTAAAGCTATAGTGTAATTCCCTGTGACTATTGACAGGAGATCCTTCTATGCTTTCACCGATAATCACATCCAACTACATCCAGGAATCGCATCTGCCAGATGTGGTTTCGGGACCAGGCGTGTAACCTCGATAGCATGTGCCCTAGCCACCCAAGCCTATTAGTCGCTTAGATAAAGAAGGAAGCCCTTCGGGAGCTATTCTTTCCCTGATATTGGCAGGACTTACTAGCCCCTAGCTGTTTCAATGGTAGGAGCAGGGGATTGCAGAGGGACATCCGTGCTAAGAAGAAGGGACTGCAGCCCCAAGGTGTAGCATCAGTTCCAGACAACCGCTCAAGTTCAAGTAATTCTGTCCTAGGAAGAAAGGCTCGAAAGCCTAAAGCTATGATTTATACTTGCTCTCTCCCTGAAGTGGATGTGGAAAAGCAGGCGCTAATGCAAGGAAAGGAGGTGTTGTTCGTCCACTTCTGCTCCAGCTGAGAAATTCCCTTGTAGTCAGAGGAAACTCAAACGTAAGCTAGAACCGGAGAAGAGAAGATACTTTAGGTTTAGTCCTATTGCCTGGAAGTAGAGGGGAGTTCACTCACACCCGGGGCTGCTTCATTCTCCTAAGCCTCAGAATAGACACCTTGCTGAAGCCCTAGGAGGGGAAGGAGTTAGTCTTCTAGTTTATCCCAGACTTATTGGAAATGGAAAGCCAGGGGAATGCTACCAACTCCCTTTACTCCCACGTTGGAAAGCATATGAACTTGACTGAACTGAATGACCAGCCCCGGGCCGGGGTAAAAGAAGAAGGGATAAGATAAGACAGTAGCACCCACCACTCTGTCAGTAGAAGGTTATCCAGTCGATCTTCGTAAGTAAGTAACACTTTCATCGATGATTCCTCTAATCCTCTAAAGGCTTAGAAGGGAGCTGAACCGTTTATA